AGTACTGCTTGCGGAACCTCAATATCCACGGGCTTATTAGCTAAATGGCAATTGGCGCATACAATACGCCCAGTTGCTTCTCGTGGATTTTCATAAGCCTTCTGTGCAAAAATGGGATATGCACTTGAAATGGATGTACGAGTTATGATATATATCATGAGCGATGCGGAAATGGATTGAGTAATCTGTTCCTTTATCCAAGAAAAAGTATTTCTAGTTTGCATGGTTCAATCATGGATCCCGAAAATTTCTACAATAAATTGGGATAGGTCACTAATATAGTTCCCTATCCACGATTCTGGTATTTACTGGAATAATTTGACTGAAATAATATAGAATATAAGATGAATCTCCGAGATGAATATAAATATAAAAAAAAAGTAGAAATAGAAGGAGTAAGTACGATTTGAAATGTTTTTTTCTGTACAACTCCAAAGTAACAAATAGTTGAATTGGATTATTTGTCAATCATTCATTGAATGATAAATAACTACAAGTGACGGGGATAACCGATTTAAATAACGGAAAATCCAATATTTAAAAATTGTATCTAGAATAACTGGAAAGGTAGAAACAAGACCAGATATAATTTGATCATTATGAACAAATCCAAAATCTTTGTATACAGAACCAATCATCAGTTCCCACCCATGGGGGGAATGGAAGCCGATACATAAATCAGTTAATAAAAGAATATAAAAAGCTTTTATTGTATCGCTTAAGTTATATAAGAATTCTTGAGCCCAAGAGTTAAGAATAACAAGTTCTTCATTACTCAGAATAGAATAACCACTTAGAAAAATGAAACAGATTATATTTGTCGAGAAATGCAAAATCGTATGGATATAATCCTCATTGTATATCTTGATTAATTGGATCGTTTCTTTGTGCATTCCTATACGAAGCTTTTGTAGATGTGTTTCCGAGTATTCTTTGATCATTTCGTCCAAGAGGACTAGTTCTTCTAATTCTATGAATTTTTCTAGAATATTATTTTCTTGAATATCATTCAAAAAAGTTTCGGATTGTTTAGTATTCCACCAATTAATAACCCAAGATTCCAGACTCTTATTAGAAATCCACCAGGGCAAAAATATTACAGATGCAAGATATATAAGAGGAGTAAATGCTTTCTTTTTTGCCATTTTAATTTGTGAATTGTGAATGAACTTACCTCATTCGCACCGACTCTATGCAATTTCATATTTCTATCAAGCATAGGTTCTATTACAAGGTATCGAATCTAGGAGTCTAGTCATTGTTTTTGGGGATTCCGGGATTTGTCCTTGAATCGAGAAAAAATAAAGAAATAGAATCAAAAAAAAAAAAAAGAAAAAACCCAGATATCTCCATTGGTCAAATTCGAAACAAATACCGCCTTTCGAGGAATATGCGAAAGAATCAACTTAAACTTATATATAAAATATCTATCTGGATCTGGTTTTGAAACGAAAACACCCCTTTCTATCATTCTAATCAAACTACCCTTCAAAAAATTTAACTGACTACCCATAAAAAATAATGGAGGCAATTTTCTTAAGAATATTGTGATGATCAAAAAAGAGTGGCAAAACAAAAGTGAAGTTATGTTTGTTAGAGAAAAAAGAGGATTTGTCACTTTTTATTTACTGCTGATAAACGATAAAGCATTAATTCTTTAGTCCATTTCTCAAAACACTTCAATTGGGACACGCAAAAAATAGGCCAATTCGGCAGCTTTTTGTTCAATTTCTCGTGGCGTAAAATTCTCATCAGTACGCGTCAAGGGAATGGCCCCCTGGCCTCGGATTTCCATATAAAGAACACGACGAGCATAAATACCTTCTTTAACTTCTATTCGCACAGACTGAATATCTTTTATCAGAAATCGGAGGAACACACGACGATTTTTTCCAGGAAATCCCCAACGAAAAATACAAACTATTCCTTCTTTTCTATCGAATCGATCATAACCACTACCCACATTCCACAAAATTGTACACCATAAATAGGCGCTCATAAAAAGACCCGCGACCCCATAAAAAGACATTACGAGCCCTTGTGGAAAAAAAATGATTTGTTGAGACGGAAATAACGATATCAAATTTTGACCAAGATAACTGGAAGTTCCAACCAATAAGAAGCCCAATGAACCTAAAAAAAGGATAATGGCCCAGGAAAAATTACTTATTTTCCGAGACCCCCTTATAAGTTCTATCCATATATGTTCTGATCGCCAACTCATACTTGATCTGATTTGATTTTATTGGAATTGAGAGCATCGCCCAATGTTTACTTTTTTGTTTCCGAAATAACTCTCATCAACTAGCATTATTTTGATGTGAACCCTTAGGAATAATGCATAAAATGGGTTAGATGAAAAAAAGCCTCGACCCCACTAAGGATATTGGCGTACACATATTAATACATAGACTTTCCATTTCAGACATCCGCCAATCCCGATTCTAGTTGAAAATAGCTAGAATTTATTTACGCATATATAATTTTCTGTATATATAAGAACTCTTTCATTTATGTATGTTCTATTTCTGTTCAGCAGAAACCTCATGTTATACCATACTTCAATAAATAGATATTCGTAAGTTCAAAAAAAAAAAAGAGATTTATTCCTATCAGATCTAAACAATCTTGTTTTTTTGAACATAAAGAAATAAAGAAGCCATTGCCATGGCTGGAAATACTAGGCCCACTAAAGGCACAAAAATAGAGGGAAAGTTGAAAGTTATCATAGAATGAATACCTCGATTTACTATGTTGTACCTATTACTATTATATTGTTTCTATTGTTAGAAAGATATCTTGTAATAATTTTAAATTATTAATTAGCAAATTCTTATTAATTCGATTCTAATTACTATATTTGAAATTTGAATTATGAAATTTTCATTAATATAAATCGAAGTATATATCTAAATCAGTATATATAATAAGTGCAAGGAATGTAGAACTAAATAAATTCATTTATTCATTTTTCGACATTAAGGATATGTATGAAAATTTCGTTTCTTATTATTCCTCTATTTGTTTGTTCTTGTTTTCTAATTTCTAATTGAATAAAGAAAAGGTTTTTTACAAATTACCGAAAGATTTCTAGGCTTCTTAGTCAAAATGCGAGATATAGAAAAATACAAAATGATATCTTTTCCATATTTGAATTTCTTATTTGTATTATATAATACATACATAAGAAGAGAAAATGAACTTCGCCTAATTTCACAAAAGCAAGAATGAATTCTTTTATAGTATATAGGGTATATAGGCTTGCTGATTCATAATCATGAATATGAGTAAAAAAAAAAACAAAGAAAAATTATACGCAACTTGTGATTCTTTCTAGAATTAGATCTTAGAAATCTTAGGTTACCAAAGAAAACCCCGTTCTTCTTACTTTTACTTTTTTTCCGATAAACTAACTACGTGTTTACTATAAAAAAACTAATTAAACGGAATAGTCTTTGAATTTGGATTCAAAGGAAAGAAAGCGTGGAGTTGAAATAACTCACTCAGAACGCTTTTTAAAAGATTACGCGGTACGATTAGATCGAATAAGCCCTTCTGGAATAAATATTCGGCCGCTTGTGACCCTTCGGGTACTGTTTTATTCAATGTTTGTTCAATTACTCTTTTACCCGCAAATGCAATGTAGGCATTGGGTTCGGCAATAATGATATCCCCCAACATACCAAAACTCGCTGTCACCCCACCCGTAGTCGGAGATGTAAGAATTGGTACATAAAATAGTTTTTTATTTGATTGATAATCGTATAACGCAGAAGAAATTTTCGCCATTTGCATCAAGCTCAAACTTCCTTCTTGCATACGTGCACCCCCAGAAGCGCACACTATAATAAGAGGTATCAATTTTTTGGTAGCATACTCGATTAAACGGGTAATTTTCTCCCCGACTACAGATCCCATACTACCCCCCATAAACTGAAAATCCATAACCCCAATTGCTACGGGAATACTGTTTAGTTGGCCTACGCCTGTTTGAACAGCCTCAGTTAACCCTGTCTTTCTTTGATAAGAATCGATACGATCTTTATAAGGCTCCTCCTCCGAATGAAATTCAATCGGATCCAGAGAGACCATGTCTTCATCCATAGGATCCCAAGTGCCGGGATCAATCAAAAGTTCTATTCTATCTGAACTACTCATTTTCAAATAATATCCGCATTGTTCACAAATATGCATTTTTGACTTCAAAATTTTCTTATAATTTAATCCATAACACTTTTCGCATTGAACCCACAAATGCCTGTATTTTTGAGTTACATCGAGATTATTATAACTTTCTCTTATACTTAAATCACTCGCATTCCTTAGACTGGAACTCTCGCTTTCACTACTATTTCTATTTTCACCATAAATGGAACGAGAAATGTAATTGTCACTATAATTGTCACTAATGTAAGCATCAATGCGTAGTTGAGAATCAAGATAACTATCAATACAACTAGTAATGTGATTATTCCAACTATATTGAGTATCATAAGTATCATACATGTAAAGATCATAATAAGGATCGTCATTATTAGATCCATTATGCGGATAACCAGAATTTGAATAACTAGAAAAAGGTGTTTCGAGTTCACTCAAAAAAGAATGCTCGTTGTTAATCTCAAAAAGCTTATTTTCAATATCAAAATAGATGGAATAGCTGTCCCCATTTCTATCCCTAACTATAAAAGTGTCATCAGAGATGAAATTCCCAATGCCTTTGACACCAAATAAATGATTAACATTACTGTAAGTGGAACTATCACTATAACCCCAACGATGATGATCCCTCTGATTTCTATTCGGGTTTTCAATTTCATTGATATTTTCATCAATAGGACTACGACTGTCCATTGATTTACTTAATCCACACCTGTGTTCTAACTCTAACTCCTTATTAAACAACATCGAATTGAACTGCCATTTTTCCATAGAGTTTTTTTGCCCCCTATTTTATTTCCATGAAAATATAAGAAATGAATAGTCATTCGATGAAAAAG